TCACACCTTTTCTAAAGGCTCAATTTGGCTAGTGGTGGGCAACACCCAAAAGGCATGGCTTAGTAGTCGTAGGCGGTTCTTTCCTCCCTTTCGCGAAGCCTATCCTTGGGCTTTTCTCTCTTGCTCATGCTCCGTATCTCGATCCATATCGGGCTCTCAATCTCGATCTTGACCAGTATTCGCACCCCGAATCCTCCACCTTTCCTGGAGGATGGCGCTTCCTATTCATATCTATATTTTAGATTCTTATTTGGGTGTTGATGTCGTTAATTGGAATTCTAGGGCGGAGAAACATGGGTTGGTTTATCTAGCCCGATAGCGGAAACCATTAATACGGGGCACTGCGTGGCTTAAAAGGCTCTATTTTCACAATGAATGGTTGTCGTCCCCCCGCTTCCAGAAGTTTTGGATGGCTAATCAGTTGTGGTTCCTTATTCTTAATGAAACTCTCACGGAATGAGGGGGGGGGCCACCCATTGCTGCGTTGGAGGCCTTCCGGACGCTAGCCTTTAAAGCCTAACCTATCAAAAGTGGAAGGTCAGAAGCCAGAGAACGTTGTCGAGAGAGAGCGTAGGATGGAAATGGGAGAGAGATTCGGGATTAAAGGTATAGATCAGATCGAGCCCGAGATGCGGATCATGAGCACGATAAAGAGCAGCCAAGATATGAAATGGATATGCAATGAGGGGGCGCTAGCCCCTCGGGTAAGAGAAAGTATAGCTACCCGAGCTGTCATGAGTTCCTAAACTTTATGAATCAATCGCCTAAACTCAAAAACGGAGTGGATCTGAGCCCCCCTCTTAAGGGGTGGGGGGCCGAGGCAGGTAAGAAAGGTATGAAAGCCAAACTACTTTCAATTAAGGGCAAGCGGGACTCGAACCCAGCAAGCAACGGACCAGCCAAGAAACGGAACGTTTTGCGGCAGTGCGGTTGTGCGGTAGTCTTGTCTTTTAGTTATATGTATTAAAGCAAGCAACAGTACGCTAGCGCGAAAGCGTTGCTTTCTTGCTCGGTAGTGCGGTAGTGCGAGCCAGCACCCCTTTTTACTACAATACAACTATATATACACAATTGTGGTTCGTGCGTCGGTACTTTTCTGTAATCCTTGCGAGCTCTAACCCGTTTCACCCGGATACGCCTATTATATGGTGCAATAAGCCTATTTCTATATGCCTATATTCTATACAAAACCCGAGATTCATGACTTTCACTCTTTCTTGTTGGTGGGTCACTGGACCCTTCGGAAGCTACAGAACTTGGAGATCCCTGGACCTTACTTAAGAAAATAGGATTTCGAATACGCGCCGAAAGGCGGCCTAACGTTTTTCAGTTGGGGTCCGGCTTTTAGGTGGATTGCCAACTTTGATACTCATTTTTAAGGGATTCAGTCCGGTCCCACTAACGGAACAAGAACACATTAGCGTATGAAACAGAGCTGAAAGCGCGAGTGCACGATCTCAAAAGCGGCAAGTGAACGTTCCGCTTCCTCAATCTCGAACTCTTGCTTTTGGGATGAGCTCCCCTTACCTGCGCTATTCTATGAACGAACAAGCCAGAGGAACTCCCGTACCGGACTAGCTCACATACCTGATTGGGCCCCCTCCCCCTCCGAGGCCGGTTCACTAACTAGACCTGATGCCCTAAAGATCGGTCGTTTCACTTGATAAATGTCCAAAATCCACTAATCACTATTTGACTGCTTTTAGGGTGCGAAGCAGATCGACCTTAAGGGAGAGGTATACTGAATTTCATATCCGGAAAGAGAGGAGCAGCTCCCATACTTGACAAGCTCCCTAGCTCCCCTTCCCTATCTGGCCTATCCTATCCTGACCGCTCAACCCGGGAAGTTGTTCCTCTCCCGTTGGTCGAGCATATTCAAACCTTCGTTCCCAACCAGTGATTCTCATGGCCTTCGTGCCAAGGGCTAAAAGAGCTCCATTACACAGAAGACCAATCGAATCCCGAATCAAGGACAAGCAAGGAAATCAGTCCAATAGAATAGCCGCTTCTTCTTATTAAACGGATCCATGTTATCAACAATTACATTGCCTCGAGCTGGGCATGAGCTATTCCCATCTAGTTACGCGTAGTGGGACTGCGAAAAAGTCTTCCTTTCAAGATCGCCTTGCCTTTATGAAAGTACGCTGTACTGGCCCCTAACCCCAGGAAAATCAGTGAGTTGCCCCCACTCTTACTATGGAGTTTCCTTCACTCGGGTATTTTAGTTCCACTACACTAAGACGAGAGAAGTCGGGATTTGTGGCCTAAATGCCTTTTTCAGTCCTAATTCAATTCCAAGCCTTAGGACAAGAAGTGCCTTAACTAGCTTCCTCCAACTCCAACAGCGGATATTCTCGATGCAGTGGTTACGAGAACGGCGGTTATTCAACTAAGAGCTTTTTCGACGGGATGCCTCTGAATGCCATCAATCCCAGCCATCTTTATTTCAGTCTCTGCTTTGGCTCTTTCTCTAAGACCATGGTTAAGAAGTTCCGTCGCCTTACGCCTGAGTAAGATATTCTATTAGATGCGGCGTAACGACTCTTTTTGCTTCCTTCTGGAGGCCTTAGGAGTGAACTTCCTTGTCTTAAAAAGGCTCTATAAGGGCCTCTCTTAAAGCAGAAAAAGACGAGTTCCAGTAGTCTCAGTCCCAAACCCCATTTGATAGAGTTTCATCCGACGCAGCCCCTTATTTTTAAGGAAAAGCAAATCGTCCGAGTTAAAGTTCTCTTTTCGTAGATCAAACTCTGGTTCCCACATTTTCCGTCTACAGGTCCCGGGTTCCGGGTGAGCCAGAATCGTAGATCAGTCTCTTTCCGAATAGATCGAAAGAGCTTCTCTATTCAAGCCAAATATTGCCCCAGGCTATTCGAGCCATCCCCGATGATGGATCTGATATACCTTTTCAGAACGTCTCTGATCGACAGGATCGATCTCAAAATGTTGGAGGTGTGGTAGGATGGACGTACATCTCTGAAGATGCTCCCGCGAATGCGAATGAATGCGAATGTAGTCTTCCTAGATTCAATTGACCCATAAGCAAGGTTTGTTGGAAACAATATTCCTTCCATGCTAAAGGAATGATTAGATTTTTTGAGTTCTGGCTCAGCCCACAGGAAAGACTTAAAGATCCTTTCCATATGCTTAAGCGTGCCTTTCTGGATCACAAAAGCCGATAACAAGAACTGCTTTAATCCCATTAGGATTAGGACGGATTTCAAGAGGACAAGTGTCCCGCTATAGGAGATACTTTTTGCTTTCCAACCTATGAGCTTCGCCGCAAGCGCCTTGTCAAGGAGGGGCTCAGTTTCAAGGGATGGCTTGCTGGGACGTTGTTCAGTAAAAGGTCTCATGGGCAAGACAGAATGCGGGTAAACATCTACTATAGCGGCGGGGGAGTGCTTGTTGAGCTAACCTTTCGGCCTGAAAGGGCTTAATGAACGGCTTTTTTCTTTCAATCGTCTCTTCCCTTCTCTATGAAGATTCCCTAATGGCTCTTCTTTCCATGTGGGGACTTCCCAGCCAAGCCTTCCTCTCCGTGGAAGCCGAGCCCTATAGAAGACAGCACTTTTGAGTCGGAGATTCCCGAGTTTGTTCTTAGATCGGTCGCAGTTGAGTTTTGTTCACAACCGTCTCCGACTAAGTCAAAATTTTCCCTACCGACCTTTCCCCGAAGTCCGCCTCTGCGCAGAGGCGTTAAGGAGCCGGGAAGGATTAGATCCTTTGGCACGATCGTAGACGACCGATTCGAACGAAGCCGACAGATGGGATGGATGACGACCGAGACGACAGAAGGGGTCCGCAAGGATCGTTACGAGCGATTAGGACCCATACCAATAGACTCCCTCTTCCCCTATTCCGGAACCCCAGAATTAGACTCAAGAGCTGGGTGGCGGGAGGAATTATATATAACATATGACGAGCAAGAGAAGAACTATATTTGTTGCCCCTGCCCTGACCTGCTACTATCCTATCGCCTGCCTGCCACTACGCTGGCTGCCAAGCCTTCCGACAGCTTGAAGAGGCATTCTTGCTAATGAAAGATGGGCATACAGACGATAGAGACAGACACCGCACCAAGCTTCGGTTACTGCCCGCCGCCGTGCACGAAGGCAGTGAAGCTCCCAATTATGATTAAACTGAGCTCCTCCCTAGTACTCCATAAGATTATAAATCAAAAATACCGAGGCAAGAGGAGGGGAGCGGCGCTCTGCCCTCCACCTCACTTGTCCTGTGCTCCTAGCGTCTCGCACGAGAGCTCGGCCGGCATGCCTGGCGCATTCAAGCAGCGAAGGAAGAGAAGAGCGGAACTGTATGACGGACAGCACTCTAAGTGAGACGAAGCGCTCAACCAGGGCGCGCTCTCCCCTTTCTGTCTTGCCCTATCGCTCGAAAGCGGCTTTGTCATCATTACAGGTAAGTCTCAAAATGGATTGATGGAGGCATGGGTCAACGCCAATACTCAAGTCCACAAATCAATTTGTCTGGAAATTCACCATACTTATGCTTATCTCAAAAAGTTATGGCCCACCATTCATTGTAAAAAGTTTCCTTTTTCGGACGATGTTATGGCGTTCTGAGAGGCTTTCCCATAAGAATTGAATTCACATATCCATCTTTGTACAAAGTGAAAGAGGAAGGAGGACCCTATGTCCCACTCCTGCACCCTTTCTAGGCTCGGGTTACAAAGGAAATGCTTTTAGCATAAAGTGAAAAAAGTAATTAAATTATGGAAATCATGCCCCACGAGTGAGTTTCCAAGTGCACTCTCGTTAGAGAGCGAATCACAAGATCGAGTTGGAACCTGGAGTAAAACTTCCCAACTCTTTAGACTGGTTCTAGTTCAGAATTAATTGAGCTCAGAAAAAGAGTTCGTTCAGGAACTCATTTAGGTCTCTATATTCCAGCTGAACATGCTGTTTTTTCTATCTTTGAGAGCCGAAAGCTCAAAAAGCTCAATGAGACCAATCTAAAAAAGGAAAGAAAAACAGGAGTGCACTACTAGAAGAGGGAAACTATTCGTGCTAAAGACTGAGAATGTGGCAACATTTAAGTTAAGTGTGAGGGTAAGGCCACTTACTTCACTAAGCTGGACTTACGCTCAGGGTACTAGAAAGTCAGAATAGCGGCTGGAGATGAGCCAAAGACTACTTACTATATTACCCGATATGGTGCATTTAAGTATAGCCTTATGCCCTTTGGCATGACTAATGCTCCTGCCACTTTCTGTAATTTGATGAATTTTATTTTTTTTGTTCTAAATTGACGCTTGAGTTCGTGTTTACCTCGATGATATCGTGGGTGGTATACAGCCAGACCAAAGAAGAGCATATGATGGAACATTTAATATTAGTCCTGTCTAAGCTCCGTGAGCATGAATTGTATTTGAAGCAGGAAAAATGCAGCAAAGCTCAGACAGAGATTCCGTTTTGGAGACATGGTATTGGGCACGGACAGGTTTCCATCAAGAAAAGTTAAGGCTATTCTTGAGTGGCCTATGCCCACTAAGGTCACTGAATTGAGATCTTTCTTGGGTTTGGCAAACTATTATCGGCCTTTTATTGGTTATTCGAAGAAAGTCGTAGTGTTAACAGACTTATTGAAGAAAGACCAGAAAAGGTTCTGGTCTCCTGATTGTCAAATGGCCTTTGACAAGCTGAAGAGAGCAATATCTAGCGAACCAGTGCTAAAATTGCCTGAATTTGATAAACCGTTCAAGGCAGAAACGGATGCCTCCGATCGGACTATTGGGGGTGTGTTAGTGCAAGAAGATCGTCAGGTGGCCTTCGAAAGCTTCAAACTTAATGAGACGGAACAGCCTTTTACTGTTCACGAAAAGGAAATGACTGCTTTAGTACATTGCTTGCGGCTTTGGAGACATTTTCTATTGGGTGGGAAGTTTGAAATCCAGACAGATAATCTTGCAATGAGCTACTTTGATACTCAAAAGAAAAGAAACTAAGGCCAAAACAAGCCCGATGGCAAGAGCTTTTGGCAGAGTTTGATTTGACTTTGAAATAGAAACCGGGCAAGACCAATGTAGTAGCCGATGCGAGAACTAGGTTTTTCTTCTTTTGGTTCAGTCTTCGCCATTGCATTGGTACAGGTTGAAGGCGATATCTTCCAACATCTTAGGGCTGAAACCGAGAAAGATGTGGTGACCTCCCGTCTTATAAAGCAAGTGAGAGAGGGAGTCACTCGGCGATTTTGGGTAGAGGACGGAGTCCTCTATGCTAAAGGCCAATAAAATTGAGCGCCAAGCAAGGCCATTGTTCGGTGCTGACCGGGGTGTCCTGCCCAACGTAAGGTTCCTAACCTAGCCTTAAAAAAGTCCCTACGTATCTTATCCCACCTTGGATGGAAAAGGGTATTCCCCTTCCCTTGGTGTAGAGCAAACCATCCTTTTCCCAAAAGCGATATTTTTCTTCCTTGACAGCTTGTAGTAGGCTCCTAGCTACTGCGTCATATTGTAGACCCTCCTTGATCCTATAAGAAAGGGTGCTCCTAAACTGGCTCATAGCAGTTATTTTCTGTGGCTTCAAGCTCGGATATTTATAAGTCCGTTAAGGGATCAGGATTTGCTGGTTTAAGATGAGAAACTGAACCTTGTGGTCCAGTTAGGCCTGAAAAAACGGATGCAAATACTTTTGGATAACCCTCAGTTTGACCATAGAGTAAGACAGAATCGGCTGGCAAAAGGCTTTCGTCATAATCGGTCTCAGATTCTCGAAGCTTAATGAAGTTCTCTTTTCAAATATAATATGGGATACCTTTTTAGAGGCAAGAAAGCATTCCTGCAACTGCTTTCACCACTCTGGTAGCGGGAGACGATTACCATTCCGGGATAGCACCCTAAAGACCAAGAAAAGGGGGTCAAGGTAGGCCAAGGTTTGGTCTGCCCGTTCAGAAAACCTTTGGATGAACCCTCAAGAGTTTAACGCTTCTGCAACGGACTATCATCATCTGAAAAGAGAATCTGCTGTCCCGGCCACGCGAGTAGAAGCTTAGTGGCCATCCTCCAGGTGAGGGCGCGTTGGGGATTCCCTGCTGAGCTAGACCTGATTTGCGCTTTTATGACCTCTTCTCCTGGGACCTGACTTTGTGCAGGACTTCTTTACGTGATCCTTAGCCTCGGTTGGACGGCCCAGCTTCGGAGAAAGCGGCTGCATTTGCGGGCGGCACAGTCCTTGGTTCTGGGGGGAGCGGCGGAGCTTGACGCTCCGGAGTCAGAGTCAGTTCTATACCCGAACCCGGTCTTTCACTTACTGTTTCAGACAAAGTGAAGAAGTCGCCTTCGGGGGAACTCAGAGTACGGATCGATTCGGAAGATTAAAAAAGGTGGAGCATTCATTCCAAACGGTCGAAGTGTATTCTTTCTAGATTGGGATTGGTCATTCGACCCAGAAAGACTCACAATCAAACCAGAAACCACAAAAAAACCTAAAAAGAAAAAAACCACTTTCATATAAGTCTAATCGCAGAAATGGAATGAATACACATATAGATGAATAAGTTTCTATTTCTAACTCTTTCTTCGATCTCTTTCGATATATATCTTCGATATAATATATAAATAAATAAGATGATATGAAAAAAAGAAGGAGAAATGGACCAGTATTCATTATAGCGGTTCCTTATTCTCTGATTGAGTGGGATGCTTATCCGGTCTTAGTACGGTGGATGAATCGAATTTCATGTGTTCCGCATAGTGACACAGATCCCTTTGATCATAAGCAGCAATCCCTTGCCTCCTGGTCTTTCCCTTGCTTTCGGGCGAAGGGAACGTTCTTTTCAGTGAAACATTTCCTTTCGTTGGCCATAATTCTTCGCTATAACCCATGTTTCATCACATGAACGATAGATTCTGTGGTGTAGTGCGCTAGGTTGGCTGCAGCAGGCTTGGCTTGGTAGGCAGGTCAGGAGTAGAACTAATGCTTGGGGATAGCCCGCGAATACTCATGCTGTGTATAACCCGCGACGAATACTTATTAGTTAGGCTTCCCCCCGACCGGAAGAGCTTATGCTAGTTACTAAGAGACTTCCGTTAGTGAGGATAGAACTATAGACTTTAGCCCAAAAACGGAGTAAGGGATTTTTAGGTTATTCTATTCTATATTCGCTGATTCGTAAATCCATACATAGCGCTTTCCATCCTTTCGGGAAGAAGTACTACTACAATAGCGGTTATTTCCGTGCTTTAAAATACTGTATCATGGCAGTCGACTCAGTCTTGTCCAGGAAAAGGAAAAAGGGTACTGAAAGTGTCCACATCTCCTCTTGTCCAAGTGAGAAAGTCTCGTCCTGCCGTTCCGGCTCAGCTCGCATTCTTTTTAGCTCATCCATTTTAAATAATATAATCTCTCAACTTGTTAAGCGGTAGGAATTAAAGATTCTTTTTTGGTCTTGGCGGATTAAACCCTTCGGAGCCCTTTTCTATTAATCAAAAGCCTTACTTTCAACGGGTCCCTTTGTACGATAAGTCCCCTCAAATGCAATAATTGTCCTTTTTAAATCGGCTTCTGTTCTCTTCAATTTCTCATAAAGAATTGACTGGCTCCTTTCCGCTCCTCGGCTTAAGAGCTTTAATTAATAGCTCGTCTTCGGAGGTTTCTGGCTTTTGAGTTCACTCTCTTTGAGAGAGCTCCTTGACCTGGGTTCTCTTAGCTTATAGGCTTGTGGTCTAGTTAAGTTCGTACTCGACTTGTGGTCTACGTCCCTTTATCTTATTAGTATGGGCTCCTGCCTTCGTTCCCTTATACCGGAAAATCTATGACTCGAAGTCCCGTCAATTGAGTGACCTCAGTCAGTGTTCTCAAATCCCAGATCCACATAGTCGCCGGCGAGTGGAGTTTTCCCTTTTCCGACAAAAGAGCTCGTGTAGTTCTCAGAATACACCTACTTTCAGGCCTTTTTCCTAAAAACTTCTTTTACCAAAAGCGCTTTCGGACTGAAAAGCTTTACTAATAGGATAGGAGGGACTGGATACCGATACCGACAAGATGGCATCAAGGGGGATTAGGTCTGGCTTGCTTGATAAGTGAAAGAAAAGAAGTGCCTCAAAGCTCCATTAAGCAAAAACAACTCGAGCCCTCACTTTTGAAATTAACAGAAGCTCTTAGATACTCAGATATAATAAAGGATAAGGGGTCTTACTTGAATGAAAGAGTACTCATATCTTGGGGAGCTTACACTTCCAACATCTGACTTATAGACAGGGAAACATCGACTTAATAAGCACGAATACATATAGTAGCTACCTCGAAAGAGGGATGAGAGTAGTCTTATTTAGTTCCATGAGGGTACCTGCCTATTCCAGGAGTTCCTGACATGAAGGGGCAACAGAAAGCTCCTACTGAATGTGAAAAAAGGCAAGGAGATGGAATCAACTAACTATTTTTAGGTATTTTTTATGACTTCTGAAGTGACCAAACAAAGTTAAGGATTGATTCTGATTCAATACCAAATCCCAGATCCCTATAGACGATGAATGGTAGGGGCAGGGGCCCGCCCATCGTGAACTACGTTCATTGCTAGGGCAAGGGATATACGAATATACCGACTAAACGAAGTGAATACCTTATTCAAGGATTTTCCTAGAACCATCAGATCTGCTGAGATGCCGATAACACCTACTGAGATGAGAGTAGTTGGCCTAGAAGGCTCCTTGCTTGGTCCAGGATGGATTTTTTGACCCGTAATCGCAACAACCCAATTGCAAGAGCGGAACTCTACCAACTGAGCTATATCCCCCCGGATGCTTCCAAGGTGAGTGGCAGGCGTGACCAGGCGGAGCAGATGCCCCGACGAATCAAAACCTCCTTTTCTTTTTCGGCCTCTGTTTTTCCGCGCAAAGGGCAGTCGTTTTCGGGGAAGTCGTCCGTAAGGGATAAGCGTTTAGGGAAAAAGCAGTCCCTCCGGCTATTCCGGTAAGCAAGTAGCCCGTTATGGATTCCCCCCGTACCTTGACCCTTTCCGGCTGTCTAAGTCAAGATCTCCCTCG